CAACCTCTGAATCGATTTACCTAAGACTAGAACAGTCCCCCCGGGAAGTCGGGTTCCTTCTCTTCTTTTTACCCGCCCACGGCCCGTTCCCCGGAAGTGCCCCCAACCTCTAAAACCTTACGCGGGGGGATAGCATAGCACAGTACTTCGGGCCTGGAGTGAAGCAGTCTGGTTCTTTAGAACCTGGGGCGAACGAACAGCTCCTTCATCTCGGAGGGGCAACTCCTTCACTTTTAAATAAAGCGACGCCCCACCGTGCCCACCCAACAAGCTAGGTTGCTTGCAAGACAATTGCAATACAATCCGCAATGCAATCATTCAGAATGAAAGGATTTAACAACTCTGGGTAGACTTCCTGTTTCATAACAGCAATAGCAATAGCTAAATTTCAATAGCTGTAGCTGAGCTACCTAACAAGACCAATCAGATCATTTTCAGTCCATCGCTCATAAAGAACCAATAATCTTTCCGAATTCTGGCAGTAAACTAAGCCAAAAAGAATGGCTTTTATCCTAAAGAAGCAAGGCCCTTGCGTGTTAGACGCTACCATTTTCTTGCTTGTGCATGCCAACTTCCAATTAAAATATAATAGAAAAGATAGGTCTTCCGCTAGTGCTCTAGTGATGCGGCCTCGCTAGCTTTCTGATAAATAAGATGAAACTCTATAAAATGAAAGTAATCACACGACTATCTATATAAAAAAGAACTCAACCGCGGGACCAAAAGAAAGATTGATAACTGATGTCAGGTAAGGGATACCGCCACCAGAGAAGCCTGCCGTTGAGCCGGCTTACTCGCCCACCATGTCAGCGCCTTCGGGTTAGTTCTTTATGGAGTGCTTTCTTTCATAACAATTCTCCTTATGGAAGTCCCCCACAAGATCAAGAATGCTTGTTGCCGCGGCTTTCTTGGTTTTTCGCTTGGTTTGGCTGGCTCAGTTGCTATTGCTACGGTTGCTTGCAAGACAATTGCAATAAGCCGCTTAACTGATTTAGTTTAGGAGTGCCGGCTCCAGGATATTGAATATCTGGGACTGAGAGTGCCAGGCTGCGACCCATCTTTGCAAAGCAAGAGCGAGGCCAAGAAGCAGCAAAGCAGCACTCGTACACTAGAAGGATGGGGCATGGTGGATCGCAACCATGCTACAGCGGAACCACCGGGAGATTTGTAAACAACCGTCGCAAGCAACCTGGTTCTGTCATACCCATATCAAAAAGGTAACAAGGTTTTTGAACCCCTCGTAGCGTTAGCTATAGCTACTTTTGGCAAAGAAGCCATCGAGCTGAGAGAGATCCTCTCTGCTCTTCCAACTCGATCTTCGGCGGGATCTAATGCTTTCCCGGTAGAGGTTGCTTGCAATATCGGCTAACTCAAATGAAATAGAGACATACATTCTTCTTCCTAAACCTGAACAGCAAGCAGTTCTTGACGGAAAGATCCAATCTTCTAAATTTCGATTCTTTTTGAGTCACTTTCATGACTTCACACAAACCTAATCACGCAATCGAAGTGTTAGCATTTTGCAAGCTCACGCTTCAGAGGGATTAGCTATCTCAAAGCACGTGCCCTCTCTTACCAAAGCTGTCATCCGAAAGGCTTGTTCTCACTATAAACTACGCAATTAGCTGTTCGAGCCAGCAACACAACAGGAGACAGAGAAAAAAGAAATGGACAAGAAATCCCGTCTTTTGTTTAAAGAATCGAAATTTAGTACGGGCGTCATGTACCTCACCGATGATGCGATGCTATGCGACGACAGAGACATAGAGGCGGGACGTTGCACTATCAAGACTAGGGAGGGAAGAGTGGAAGCTTCAGTTCCTTCCCGAGAACGTAGAGTACCTTGCCCGTCAGAGTATAATGTGTCTCAACAGGCTCGGTTCGGGACTATGTGAAGCAGTTCACAACCGTCGATCTTGGACGTCACCGAGATGGGGGAGAAGGATCGACTCTTCTTCTCATGGACTCAAAAAGTGGGCGGAGCTAGAGTTGCCAATAAGTGAAGGACTGGGCTTCCGCACTCGCTGCAGCCGAGCGCCTCGAAGTTCAGGCATCAGGTTGGACAAAGAAAAGAGAAGTCGAGTGGGCCTATATAACTCCTTAGAAAAAAAAAAAAAAAAAAATGGGAATGGATCCGCGCGCGGAGGGACAAGTTTGCTAGTGACCAAGCATCGAGTCAAGCTAGCTAGAAAAGACTAATGCCCAAACAAAGGGTGAAGAAAGGCTAGTCATATTCTTTTCACTGCCCTTATAAACAATCCTAATCAGTCACTTTATAGTACTCTTTATTTCGTGCTTTCCCCGAGTGGGGCACACCAATAGGGCTTCTTATTTTGCTGCAAAGTCCCTTGACACCTTTCTTAGTGAGTACTTAAGTCGTACTCGTAGATCGTAGTTCGATCGAATATAAGATGCACGCTCCTATAATTTTTTTTTCTTCCCCAATTCAGAGTACAAATAGACCAAAGACCAGGCTTGAAGAAGCTGCTTTGATAGAACCAGGGACAATCTATCTATTAACTGGTAAAGGTACCCCCCAATAGGAAACCAATGAGAAAGAATCACCCATAAAAGATGTGGAAGTAGGGATTCCAGCGAAAAAGGGACTAAGTGGAGAAGTAACTAGGAGAATAAAGCAAGAAAGAAAGTAAACCTCACCCCCAGGTAATCACAGCTTTCTTCCCCTCAGGTCAAAGAGTAAGAACTCGCTTTCGAGCTAACCTTACATGGAGCTACCTGCCAACAAGCAAGAAGAGTTCTCATTCACGGCTAACTAAGCATTCGTTCGGAGTTGACAAGGGAGAGGGCTTACTTTCCTATATTATGTTATGATGGATAGGCTGGCTGCACTCCCTTTGAGGTAAGAACAGTTCCTTTTGATTCAATTGCAAGAAAACACCCTCTTATGATTATGATACGAACACTAAGCCAAACATTTATATGGATTCCTAAAAAATGAAATAATAGACTATCATGTCATAATATATGACAGAAGCATCACTCTGTCTGTTGGATGCCCTTCTTCACTGCAAACATTTATGTGTTGCCCTTTCTTTAGATTGAAGATCAAACTGACAACCATCATCCTATCTTATTCCTCAAAAACCCGGCCAAAGAGAGAAATTACTTTTTTTTTTTTAAAGGGTTTACCCCTTGTATCTCCATAAACACCATTCACAGACCCGTATACTATGCAAAGGCAAAGAGATTATATATATTTATATATATCTAGTGGAGGGGATCATAATCAGGTCAAACGAAGCTCGATAGGCGCCCGTGCATAGCTCAGCGCCTAAGAAAAGTTGCAGTACTTGGCCGAGTTGACTCATCAGTAGTAGTTCTACCAATTTTTTATTTTTGATTCAGTTGAAGAACCACCAGTTTTTTTCACCACTTGCAATCCGAGTAGCAGATCCAAATGCTTAGCTACCAGTAGCATCCGAGCCAGATCTTAACCAATGGATCCAGCTGCTTTCCCGTATTCCCTATTCCGGCATTAGAATGTTCCGACCCTTGAATGGATTTCTCAATTCAACATTGAGCCGGCCCCGCTTTCCTCTCCCGCGGCAAGAGCTCGTTCGCCAAGTCCGAACTCCCACTTTATCGTCGATGACGGCTCTCTTCGATGCTAGCAACCGCGTTTGACCCTTTTCCGCGCTTCTTTCAATTTCCTTACATTCTAGCTGAAGGAGAGACTTTACCTTTACTTAGAGAGGGGCAGCAATACTACTACGCTCTTCCGTGCTCGTAGGTTGACTTCCCTTATGCATCCAGCCGCTTCACTAATGTGAATAGGTTATACAGAAGGGTGGGTTGGTTATATACTCTTATGCGCGTTCCTTCTTCGAACCTTTTGGTATGTATTGCCCCCTAACTATAGATCAGATCCACCAGACGAGAAACTCAATTCCGCACTGCTGCTGAGTCGTCGGACTTATCCACCAAGGGATTCGTGGAATTTCTGTGGATTGCGTTGGAGGAAATCTACCAAAGCTAGGCAGATAGATAGACTCCTTTCCCGCTGCTAAGGGGGAGCAAGAAACTAAATCAAATGATTGTTTTTTAATCAGCGCCCCTTTTGGGTATGCAGGTACTAAGAGTCTTCTCACTACCAACCAGCAGACATCGTCTGGCTGGGTCTTGCCGGTATCAACAACAAGAGAAAACAACCAAATGGAAACAGCAACTAACTATGGCTCTTGGCCCAGACAACGCCCTAGGCGTAGGGGAGATCGGAGCAACAGGGAACGCCTAGACGACGTTTTTATTCCTGGGCTGCAGTAAGTAGATCGAGAGGTCGTTCCGCCCCTTGTCCCCGAATATGGGTAATATGTTCTCAAAAAATAAGTTGCTCCAATCTGACCTAGCTGGCGAGCGATCCCAGTTCGCGGCAGAGAACAAGACAGCAAGCGAGCGTACCTTTGTTCGCTTCTTCTCCACCAAGCACGGAAGTTTAAGGATAACTGTAGGTCGGTGGCTGCCTAAGGAAACTCCGATTCGATCCGCCCCCCCGGCTGGGAGGCATCTACCTCATCCCGATCACAAGGAGAGGTTCACCATGATGGGGGTACTTCTTTTTTTTTCCCTTCCGGAAAGAATGAAATACATAGGGGACCATTCTTTTGTTGCGGCATGCTCCTCAGATTTACGGATTCGCAGGGGGCCTCAGGCCCCACTTAGTTGACTGACAATGACAAAGGCTTGCGAAACTAAGTAGGGCCTTTTGAATTGAATCTTAAGTAGTCTATCAGTGGTGCGAAGCGGCTTTGCCCCTTTTCAGTAGGGGGGCGAAAGGTTAGACCTTAGAAAGTCAGCGAACAGCGGTTCTTCTATGTAGGTATGGCGTTCCCCCCTCTCCTTTCAGTCGAGCTACTTCGTTACCCTCTCCTCTCCTAACGTCGTCGAGCTAAGTGACTTCGTAACCTTTTCGTAGCGTAGTAGAATGAAGGCTACGCACCGACGCTCTCTTATCTATTAAGCGTCTTCGCTAACTCGCTCGCCTACTATACCCTACTATACAATACATTAGTAGGGTAGGCTAGGCTAACTCAGCCGCTTACTTCTAAAAATTTAGGGCTAAGTAGCGCCTTTTCCTTTTTGAATAACCCAGTCTCATTATCTTTCATAAGTCAAGTAGGCGAACCTATAGGTCCTTAGTAGGCGTTGACAAAGAAGAACAGCCGGTTAAAAGACAGCGAATCTTTTTATTTATATTTTATATTAATTATTTAATAAAAAGATATATATAGGCCAGCTTGACAAGCTACCCTTCCTCTTGATCTGAGGTGCGAAGAGAAGCATCTCTTTTTTATGACTTCCACTTATCGATCCCGGCCCGGAAAAGTAACCGACCAGGGCCCTATTGATGAATGAAAGAAAGGGTTTATGAGCCCTAGCCCTGTAAGCCCACACCTGTGTAGAGTGGATCGTTCAACACCTGCGGCACAAACCCATTTTTGACCTATTGGTCCTAGTATCATAGGCGACCGAACGGCCGCCCCCTAATTACTAGACCAACCTGCTATAATAATTCCATAAACACCTAGCGAAGATATGGCAAACAAATAAAGTAGCCCTATGTTCGAATCTGACAATACCATACCATAATCAAAAGGTACAACGGCCCGAGCAACCAGACTTAACATAAATGTAGTCACTGGAGCCATTCTAAAAAGGGAGAAATTAGCACTACTTGGTGAAATAGGTTCTTTTAGAATCAATTTCAAACCATCTGCTAGAGGTTGTAACAATCCGAACGATCCCACTACATCAGGACCCTTTCGACGTTGCACAAAAGCCATTACTTTACGTTCAGCTAGCACTAAAAAGGCTACTCCTAGTAGAAGTGGTAGAATTATTCCAAGTATTTCGGCTGGAACAGCTATGTACGTTTTCGATTTTCTATTCACTCATGATCTGGCCTGGTCGACTCGATCATGATATTTCACTCATGATCTGGCCTGGTCGACCCAATCATGATATTGAAGGATGGGACCTTTTCTCGAAAAACTCCGGATCCAGAGAAGAGTTGAAGATGGTGCAACATCGAATCCTGTTACCTTACTTCGAATGGAATCTTAGCCCGCCTCACTTGCTTTCTGTACTGCATAAGGGCCATAAGGGCATAAGCGAAGTCAAGGGATTTCCTTCTAACTAGTGGCTGAGAGTAAGCAAGCTACCTTCATTCAACAGATTTGTGGTTGAGTCAATAACATGCTCTGGGTCGGGAATCTTTGCTCTTCTCTTTTGCATTTCCGCTGCCTGCGTTCTTCTTCGTGTCCGTCCGTATCGCAAAGCTGGTCGACGCCAGCTGTAATGGTTGAAAATAGGGGGCCAACCAAGACCCCTACCCTAATCAAGCTTTGTTCGATAAAGCAAACGAGTCGTTCCGACAACTTCGGACCAGATTAACCCTTTTGAATTAGCCGATCTTACAAAATCGATCGGGCGGGGGTGATTAGCGGAGAAAAGAATCGCTGAGAGATAGATTCTACTATTTAGTCAGGACGAATGAGTGGCTGTGCAGCATGCTCCGGAGGAGATTGACCCTTCCCCGAGTCAGTCCAGTCGGAAAGGGAAGGGCCCGCTGTCTAGACTGCATTTCGGGAGTTTGAACACCATCCCATTTCAACCAAAAATACAACCCTGTCAAAGGTATCTAACCTTCCTTCCTTATGAGTGGAAATCCAATCCCGTTTTGTCCTTTTTGCATAAAAATCAAGCTAATATATATATATTTTTTAAACCCGTTCTTCCGACCTGAAAAGCGCACAGTTTATCCTCCAAAAATGACCTTCTCCAGTCGGGGAACGCATGAGATATTTACCTAAACCAAGTAGGTCCTTGAGCGGATCCCACGTTAGCCCCAAGACGTTGGTCTCTAACTAGAAAAGTAAATGCTTGAGCTTGAGTGAGAAGGGCCTCCTCCCCCCGCAGGTATTTTGCCTGTATGGTGTTTACCGGGTGGGACCCCCGATCCAGAAGGTATGCCACTATCAGCTTCTATACATGTCTGCCTCCCTTGAAAGCTCTTGGTGCTGCGACTATCACCGGTAAGTTGCGTCGGATCAACATCGGGATTAGAATCAACTGCAAAAGAAACTAAGTCAACGCCTATTTGCTCTGGATCTACTGGCCCGGACGCTTGAATCTATTCCACCGCAAACAACCGAATATACTACTGCGGGATCTTCCGCAGCTTCTGTTGTTATTGCTCCCACCTGTCACTACGCCACCTCAGCAGCTGGGACTGGAACTGCTTCCGCATCTGGTACTCCCCAACCTTGTCTATCTATCCTTAGAAATAGGGCGAGTGTCTAAAGACCGGGTTATCTCTCTGAATCAGGTTATTCACTGGGCTGCTAAGCCATCGAGTCTTCTAGGGTTGATCGACCCGTTTCAAGAGGATTCATCCAAGACTCTAGATCTCGTTAATTCTAAGGTAGTTTACTTGCTTACTTGTTAGGGTAAGGAAGATGAGAGGAGGGCAGGCTTTAAGGCATATATAGTTAGTTGACTGGTTATTTGTCTTTCCCATCCCTGCAGCTACTGCAGGTGCCCGGAATTCATGGATTCTCTGGTAGAGGGGAGTCGAGGTGGAATTATTCTATTGTGGGCTGGCTTAAAAGAAGCTCCCAATTGTTGTAGGAGTAGCTACTTGTTTCATGGCTTTAATTTGAGCTCTTCAGATCCTGAATCTCCATAAATGGGTATGACTGGTTAAGGTGACCAGCTTTGTGCGGCAACCACAAGTTAAGGTACTCTGGATTTGTTATAGCGCCACCATTTCACAATATACATTGTCCGGGAAAGCTAGTTTTGGGATTTTAGTTTTGTCCTACTGACGCTCTTCTATGAAAGTGGAGGCTTTACTTTAACTGGTCTGTTAAAGTCTCCTTGCTACGGCCTTTTTTATATCCCTAGCTCGGAGGGTTACTCGAACCTTTCGTTTTTGTACTCTGCTCGTTCCTTAGCACAAGCGCTAAGCGATAATAATTCCTTGAAGGTCCAATTAATTAATAGTAATTGGAGGACGGTTAGTGTCTGTTCTGCATGACTCTGGAACGTTATAGCTAAGGAGCGGATTTCAGGGTCCCTTGACTTGCCAAATGGTTTCCGGTATGCCTATACAGTAAGTCTTTACACACATGATAGTGGCAGCCAGGTTATCGACGATTCTACAATAGGCGGCCGCTGGAAAACCCGACTTAGCGAATCACTTCCAGGCTGGCATTAAATCTTTCTCGTGCCAGTGGCTCTTGTGCGCCCCATTTATGCTGGTGGCATACCGTACCGTATTGTGCTGAACACTCACAAAAGCCGTGGCCTTCCGCTATGTTAGACCCTCCCCTAGAAGTACAATGGTTGGCCCCTCCGGAACTGGTAATCTCCGTTTGACTTGAAAGGAGCCTTGTTCAGCAGGTGCGCAGCAAGTATTCTTTCACAAGTTTGGCGCAAGTCGTACCTCCTTAGCTGCTTGTACTAAAAAACTAGGGCGCTATACGGAAGTTCGTGCCTGCTTATCCCGGCCACCTCTTTAGCTCATCTCTTGTCAACGCTAGCACTTAGCCACAGGAAAGCGTCTCAAAGCACGTGTGGCGCGCTATAAATAGACTCACAACGAAGGAATTGCTTGCCAGGGAGAGGGGCCGAAGGCTAGGTCTTTTGATTCTTTCTAGGTGTCACCTTAGCTTTAGCCTGAGGGGTAGGGGCTGCAACCTTTGGAACAGCATTAGTCCCATCATCTCTCGCCATTGCCTTATGGTAAATGTCTTTTTTTAAGAGCTTTTACACTCTAGCTTGCACTTGACATTGACTTTACCTCAGCCTTAACTGAATTCTTTACTGGGATCTTTTCGCCTTGCCCCTTTTTATTTTCCTCATGAGGAAAGGTCTCCACATTGGTCTCATTACCAACGCCTTCCGCTATCTTCCTTTTGGAAAGGCTTTAAACCTTGTTTCCTTAGAAGGGTGCTTTTCTGTATTAGACCTGGGGGACCTCTTACTCTACTTACAATATTCCAAGGCCCAAGAAAGGACTTTCCCATTACAACCGAAAACCGGGAAGATTCAGAACATGATTAGGAACAAGTGCCCCTCTCCCGTTGGTCGAGCAAGTAAACCCCCTCTCCTAGGGTTGGTTTTCTCATCTGACCTGAGTTAAGTAGCTCTCTTGTTCTTGGCTGCTAGACGAGGAGCTGGGTAGAGAGATAATAGATCCTCCCCCTAGGATGGTAGCTTCTATTCCTTGATTGCCCTGTAAGTTAAATAAGGGATTCTAATGCTTCTTGAAGCGGCATAAACTACTATATAGAATCTTGAGTGCCTTCCCTTCGGAAACCAACTAAGGCAACTCCGATTGAATGCAGAATCCCGCTAGCCATTAAGTAGGTTTAGCCAGTTCACTAGGAAGAAGTAAACCACTCACCCCCAACTTTATAATGGGCCGGTGGAAGACAGAAACGTCTATTTTCCAAGAAGCAAGTGAGCAAATTCCCAGTTGTTACAAAAGAGAGCTAAACAAGTCAATGCGCATCGTGGAACTATACTATATGTTCCTCGGCCGGATCAAGCAGCGGGGTTGCTTCAGAAGCAAGTAAAGGCTCAAGGCAAGCTCAGGTCACCAGAAAGTGGGCATCAGAAATAGGCCTTTTTTATATTTCTAAGCTGATCGAGACCCACTCTTCTCAATAAATGCCACTATCAATAAAAAAGGGTTATTCAAATGTATTTCCCGCCCATTGCACTGATCAGAACCGTACTTAACTTACCAATCAGAATGCCGTGGTGGAACCGCAGGGACTGCAAGGTGAAAGCATGACTTTGATTCAACTGATCGGTCGGTCTACGCCCTTCGTGGAGCATGCAGTTCTCCCGAAAAAGACTTGTTAGAGAAGAGGGGGCTATTTCGTATCAAGGTTTGGAAGAGATATGTACTAGAAGCGACTCCTTGGCATAAGAGCACTAAGTGAGTTACTCCCTAATCTTCTGATCAATCCCACAACGGAACCTTATAACTCCTCCTATCTTGTAGCTGCTTTTGCCATTGGTGCAGATCTGATTGAAGTAGGTGAATCAAAGGATATCTCAGACAGGCAAAGTCATTCTATGAGCACTTGTGCCACTTTTATAAGGCTTGCTAAGACGCCCCAACATGCAATCTCCAAGTCGTGGAATAAAGCTTTCTCTATAGACTTGTGCCGTCTGGGGATGGATCTAGTATTCCAGTAGCTGAGACTGAGGAAAGGTTAGCCAAGAGATTGTACGATTCTTCGACTCCCATCAACTCCCATTTGACTCCTAACGCGGAAAGAAAAAAAGATAAGACACACATTTGGTTCTGAAGTAGTGAACTATGTTTGTGCAGAAAAGCGTTTCGTTGTTTTTGGCTGAAAGGCCAATTCATTCTTTTTCCAGTTTCGTTACACATAAGGCATAAGGAATAAAGCTACTATAGGAATAGGAATAGGGATAAGGGTTAACCAGCGGGAGAGGAAAGAAATGCCCTTGTTTCTATCCGACCTAAAGGTTGGGCATCCCCAAGACAAGAGAAATATCAGTCGGTGAGGTTCGGATCGATCGGATCAACGGGAGCGAAAGCTGCTCGGAGAGAAAAAGAAAGTATGGCGTCTTTGGTCTTCTATGGAAGTCTTGGCTGAATCACTTGATCCAGTTAATCAAGAATCTTCTGACGAATAAGAATTGGAATTCACATCTGAGCAGTAAGGGAGGGGAAAAAGTAGTAGGATTCAGAGAAAAACCAACGGCGGAAAACCGCTCCCCTTTCAGTCGAGCAAGTAGATTCAGCGATTATTGCTATTCTTTAACGCCCCCCGAAGATTCATTAACATTAAGTAGCGTACGCCTGGTTCACCGCTAAATACACGAAAGAAGAACGGCTCTCCCGTTTGATGACTAAGGGGAAGGTAGTTTACTTGCACTTATGCTTGAGTAAGGCTCCGAAGGAGAGGCTCAAAAGGCTCCGAAGGAGAAGTAGGATTCTAGACGGACAGGAAAAGCATAAAGTATGAGGTTAAGATAGATTAGTCAAACTGCTCTAAAGTTATAAAAGAAAAGGTCCCAGTTCTCCTTTTTTTAGTAGATGGCTCGCCCGGTTGACTGCAATAGCAGCTGTTGCCGAAAGTGCTTATGCTTACTAAGATGGGTCACTTAGCGGTAAAAGTAGGAATGATTCCGTGGATCAAGGACTTTTTCCGCTGTCTACTAGGACGGAATTGGGTTTTTAACACAGTTATAGTTGCTGCCAGAAGGTGCTATGCTATTACTAAAGCGGGGCACCCGCGATGTGGAGGTAAGACTGATTTCTGTTCCCCCGGGGCTTCTTTCCCCAGTGCCAGATCTTGTTCTTTCACCTGTGCCCATGGAATTCTTTCTACTGTTCACTGATTGATCGAAATCCGGAAGCCAATTCTAAGTGCCGGTTTAGTTGAAGGATCCCGCGTACCATCAAGTGCAGATTGAGTGCCATATCCCATTTTCGTTTGTTGCCTATATCAGGATCGAGAGTAAGGGGACGGGGTTGATTCGGAACCTACTGATCCTCTGAAGAGCCAATTGTAGTTGATCCACCTGAGGCAGTAGTTAAGGCAGTTTCAGTCGATCCAGCCGCAACGGAAAGACCCACTAGGTAAGGGCTTACTACAAAAGAAAGGTAGTTTACTTGCTTACTTGTTAGAGTAAGGCTTTCCTTGAGTTTTCAATAACTAAAGCGCTAACGAGCAAGAAAACGGATGCGCGTTAGCGCAACGGCTTTCGCGCAGCTCAATCCCTTGCTTGTTGCTTTCGAGCCGGAGCTTTCTGGGTAGTGCAGTGGTCCGTGAAGGTTAAATCACACTTGTGTTAAGCAAGCAGAGTAGTCAAGCCAGAGAGGCAAAAAAAAGCAAGAAGCGGTTTTCGTTCGATCGACGGAATCCATCGTACTTTCACTGCTGTGGACCGGCTTTCATAAAGCACCCTTGGGCAGCAGCAACTATTGAGATCCAATTCCGAGATCAATTCGACAATGAAACTCTTCAAGCAATGATCTTCTCTATGTCATTTCTCTTGACGCGATACAAAAGACGACTTTCGAGAGTCACTTAGCCCCCTGACCTCTAAAGACGCTGTGTGGGCAAGTCGATCAAAGTAAGAGCAGGGAGGTAATATTTACAGTTGTTGTAGTACGACTTTTTATTTCCTGTTCGGTCTTTCAATAAGTAGTCAGTTGCAGGCTAAGAAGCCTCGTAGTCAGACTTAACATTGATTAAAGCAGCTGTTGGAGAGAAGGCACCAGTCAGACCGGTAGTACGCAGCGGCAGTTTTTAATCATACAATGTGTACTCGAAGTCTGACTTTTAGCGGTAGTCAGCTGTCCTCGTTCTCCTCTTTTCATTGCCCTATTGAGTAAGGGTCGGTGTTTGCAAAAATGTCGAGCCGACGGGGTCAGGTACCAGTAGTGACAATGGCAAAGGGGGGAGCTGGACACTAGTTGTGCTAGTGGAATGACCCAACTGGACCTAGTCAGCCCGAACCGTTTTGCGGTTCTAGAGGACCCTGAACAATAAGAGGCAAAGATGCCAGATCTGGACACTTCTGAACCGGAAGAGATTGCGCAGGATGAGTGTCTGGGTAACAAAGCCGAGAAGGGTGTAGTCAAGGGGATAACTCCCGAGGAGAGTGATTTGGCCCATAGAAGCGAGGATCTGGAAGAGAGGGTTGATACCGGGTCAACTATGACAGTGACTGAGGGGGACTTGTTCTGTGATAAACAAATGACTCCAAACAAGAACCCCAGGGCAGCCAATCGTAAGAAAAGAGGTGAACCTGAGAAGAGCAGTAAGAGTAAGCGTTCAGGTGCTGGTGCTATGACCTTAAAGGCGGAAGATCCTCCCCTGGTTCTAACCACCCTGAATGAAGAGTGGGCGAACAAAATGCAAAACATATCAGAGATGTAGAATTCTAAGAAAGAGGGGGGAAGGGGAAAGTCAAGGCCAAAGAACAAAAGACAAATAAGGGCTACACAAGACGAAAAACCAGAGGCAGCGCTAAGGCGCGAGGGGGATGTGAAAACAACAACAGTTCCACATGAAGGTCCTTGGAATGGAAGAAGGATCGGTAAAGTCGAGAAGCAGAGAGAGGCCAAAGATTATATAAGAGCGCAAGAGGAAGATTTGATTGGCTTGGTGGAAACCAAAGTGAGGAGTGGAAAGGCGGCCAGAATTACCAGATGCTTAGGAAAGGATTGTAGTAAAGCCATTACTGTGGAGAATGAAGCCGGTAACGGCAGAATTTGGCTGATCTGGAATATGTACAAACATCTTATCAGGGAATGCGCATTGACTCATTCTATCTTGATAGAGAGATTTCGAATTCGACGAAATGAAGTACGGAGTGCCCGCTACTCGTTCATCATTCAGACAGATGCGCCTCTCTCCCAGTCGTCCGGGCTCATCGTTCAATCAATCATTCGTACGGGGAATAGAAAGTGGCCGGAGTGGCTTTTATGGGTAGAATGCTCCTCCCGATTCTCCTGATGTAGCTGGTTTTTCCGGCCAACCACGGTCGATCCGGCCACTTTGACTGCTGCCAAACCCTTCTTTAATGGGAGGATCTTCATCCCGACCACCAGATCCTTCTTCTTCTAAGTCTTACGCAGCTATAGTGGAAAAAAAACTCTCGTCTGTCACCTTTACAACATAGGCCCCTTCCCTTTTAAAAGCCCGATCTCTCATCAAGGAGAGCCGGGGTGTGTGCTTCACTTATGTTATGATGAGATTCACAGATCAGTAGATCCATTACGCTTTTCTTTGATAGCAAAGTTATCCTCAGGCCATCCTCTGTAGATGAGATTAGACCTCATGTTCGCACTCACTGGATGATGAACAGCGAAGTTCATATTGAATTACTCGATCCAAGACAGTTATTATGAGGTTATCATCACAAGAAGATTTCATTCAAGCTTGGACCAGGGAATCTCTCGTCATTAAGGCTTATTATTTCGTCTCCTTGGTTTGATCTGCGGTTTGAATCTTCTATTGCACCACTTTTGATCTCTCTCCTAAACCTTCCCCTTAATTTCTTCAATCCAGACTACCTTAAATCTATTGCAGGGGTGATAGGTAGGGCTCTGAGATTCGATGGCCCAACGATAGGGTTGGTGTGGCCAGACCACTGCGCAAATATAACGCTCGCGTCTGCGTGGAGATAGATCTCTTAAAGCCTAGGCCAAATCGGATCTGGTTAGGAATGGGTGCAGGAGGCAAATGGCGGAAAATCATCTACGAGAGAGTTCCTAAGTTTTGTTCCCACTGCATGCTTCGAGGCCGCGACAATTAAAGTTGCGGACATCTTCCTCAACCTATGGAAAAAAGAGAAAAAACCAAAAAAGGGTTCAAAAAGCCTTTCACAAAGACCCTTACACAATAGGGCAAGCCTAAAATGAGTAAGGCCAAACTCAAGGCCTCAGATTCTCACGAAAGCCATTGATAATCATCAGAACAACCAGATCGTTATTCAGCCCTCAGATAAAGAGACGTCTACCCACCCAACTTTGGATCCCTCCCCAACGGCAATCAATGAAGTTGAATAAGCACTCCCGGCAGAACAATTGTATTGAGATTTCGAGCACTGATTTGATCGTTCATGATCCTGCTCCATCTGCTCTCAATACATTGATTCATCAATCCACTCATGATGATATCAATGCTAGTAATCTTTCTTTACAGCAGTCCCATTGCCATATCTCTGAGAACAATCATTCCGATTTCGTTCCAAAAGAAGAGACATTGGCGGATATCTCTTCGAAAAAATCCGATTCTGTTTATAGAAATTTAAAGAGATTTATTGCAGTTCTCTCTCTTAATCTTAAATGCATGCATAGAGAAGACTGGGTCCAAAGCATTGCAGGGAGCGCAGGAAGCTAAGGCTCCATGTTCGGTTCTGGTAAAGAGGGCGGGAGGTAGGCTTGGAAGGAAAGTTAGAGTGGGGCTTTTATAACCCACCACGGTTAGGGATGGAGTTCTCACCCCCGGGCAAGAATAGGAGGTCCTACACTCGCTCACAACCGCTTATTTAGTTGATATTGTTGGTTACGTCCCGTGGACTTCGATCAAAAGAGGAAGGACAATGCCCATCATACCATTCGGGGATGTTAGTCAGGCCATTCCAGGAGACAGCAGCGGGCTGGGACCGAAGCTCGCTATGCCGCATTTTGAAATGAACGAGAAAGTTCAACATAGGGGAGAAAGTCTTGAAAAATATTCTTTCCGGACGCGAGCCTCACCCAAGGGGGAAACTCCATTTTATGCTCGCTCTCTTCTGTCATGCGCATCATGGCCGGGTGAGTTGGCCCATTGCGAATTAACCTCAGTGCTTCCAATCAGGTCATGCACTTTTTAAGATGCGGAACCTGGGCTTCAAAATAGGGGAAATTTTTTAGTAGGGGGGGTAAGGAAGGTGCCGAGGTCTTAATAGAAAGGGGTTGATAGTCCCGTCTGCTAGGCTTTTCCGAACTTCCCTTCGCCTTTCTGCCCGTGAAATCCTTTTCTTCCGCTTTTTCCCAACGAGATATCCCCATTCTTTAGTATTGAAGCATATATTAGTTCCAGAGAATCATCCGAACATTCTGAGATACGGTTGTCAAATGGGGGAAGAGGAACGAGAGGCGTCCCTAAGCCTTCCGGCTCACTAGTAGGTGACGAGGGGATTTCTAAAAAAGGGGTAATTTTTTCTGCCGATGCATTCGTTCGGATACATTCTTCCTTCTTCACCTTTTCAACCCACCCATACTAAAAAAGCAAATTTGCCTTCCTGGTAATGAATTGAGCGGCAGCGAGGAGGTCCGGTTCCATAGTGATTTCGTCTGCTTTTGGAACCTGGGGACAAAGAAAGTTACTTCGGAGTTTTGAATTCTCAGAACCTCCTTCGAATTACAGAACTGGAGGGGGTCTCACAGGCATCTCTCTTCGAGCGGCAGTGCAAGCTCGGATGGTGTTAGCGCTGGCAGAAGGTCTGGGATTAGTTTGTACCGGTGTAGGTTCCTGAGTAGTGACTTGTCCCCCTTGATGTTGTGGCATTGGATTAGTATAGATCCCCATATTACTAGCTTCAGTGACATTGGCGGCTTTCAGGTATGCCTTAACTTCGTTCCAATTGATACGATTTTAATCATTCATGTCATAGATGACATCACGCAAAGTGTGACACTCTTCGATGGTATGGCCCGCGTATCGGCGAAATGGACAGATTTTAAAATAGTCGAGACCGGGAGGCCAGGGGAGTGGTTTATCTCTGGGTAGAGAAATGGCTTTCCAGGCCCCCTGGATGGCTTGCTGATTCCGGGTGCTCTGTTGTCTCTGTGCATTCTGCTGTGCTTGAACCGCATTAATTTGATCCGGAGTGATGGTAACCTCTTGAGTTGGCTGCTGGGTTCTTAGGGTATTCTTCGGCCTGCCTTCTCCCCCATTAGAACTTTTCCTGAGGAAAGTGATAGACCCGTCTTTTATACTCCTCTGCATGCGGGCAGCTCGTTCAAACAGTTGAGGGAATGTTCGGAAATCTCCTAGCACCATCGCTTCCTTGATGGGCCCACGCAGGTTGATGTCGGCAAAAATCCTTGAATCTAAGTTTCCCCCCGTATTGGTCTGCTCTACTGCAGCTTGTATCATTGCCTCAATCTCCATCTTTCCGGGGGGCTTCCCCATGGGGACCACAGAGCGATCATAGTATAACTCTTCAATAGGAGATTCATAAGCGAATCGCTTTCGAGGCCTCTCGGATTGCCCATTCATGAAATAAGGTGCAGGAGTTCTTTGCATCCGTAGAGGAGGCTAATCCATGATTGGGAATTGGAATGTGGGTGCTTGACCGGATGCCCCTCCATTGATCTTGGCTTGCTTCATTGCATTCATGAATTCTTTGTTTGATTCTTAGGGCTTCTTCCTCTTCCGCTTTTCCCCATCTTACTAATCATAATAAAGGGGCAGGCAATCGGTCAAAGGTATCCCCAAGTCGGAATTCCGGCAACACCAAGAAGTATCCATTCTTAACACAATGAAACCGCCGGCTTTTTTAAAATATTTCCTCTTCAATTATGCACGATTTACTGTACTGGGGTTGTCTTCCTTTCTTGGGAGTAAAGTGAGGAGTCAATGAAGGTTTGCTTGTGGTTCTAATTGATAGGTGTTTGCAATGGGCTTTCGTCTCAGGCTCAGGTAGTTCAGTCTCCGGTGAAGTAGGGTTAGATCAGTCTCAGGGTCCGAAGGAGATAGAGTTATGGCATTTCTAGGGTTCGAAGACGGTACTATTGATTTCATCAATACCAAGCGGGACTTGCTTAATGGGACATTCGAGAAGGAGCTGGACAGAGGAATTCGATCTTCAGCTAAAGGTACTTGAGGGTAAGGAAAGCCGTATAGTGAGTCAAGCTCAATTGTAGTTCCCTTTCCCCTATATGTGCGATTAGATTACCTTTCTCATTTGCTTAGTCCCGCTCCGTCTGTCCTTTCTTCCGTCTCTATGTCTATTTCTCAATAGGCAGTGAATGAACAACTTCTTATATAAGGATTTCTCGTAAGCGAAGAAACTTCTTTTCTAACTGGGTGAAGGCACGATAGCTACTGAACTAATGGGTGAGGGTACGACACTACAAGGCAACGAAGTTAAGAATAAGTTCTTCTGGTAATCAAGGAGCAGCCAAAGGAAGGTACTCTCGGGAAAATCCATGTGAATAAGGAATGAAATCCGCGGAAGGGAGGAATTTAATCTTCTTCTTGAAAGCTGAAGGAAGTGTAAACTGTTCGAACGGCCGGTACTTAGCAACGGAAGTAGGAGGAGATCGAGCTAATCAGTCTATGTTGCTCCCGCTCAGGAAAGAAGACAGGGGCAAGTCGATGAAAGTCAGGTTTTTAACCGATTCAGGATCAACTTCGAATCCAATAGAAGGACTTCTAGGTTCAGACAAGGTTGCTCTGCTTCGCAACCAGTGTTTCAAGTGCCAATCCCAAGCTCTCCAACGGCAGCATTCCAAGCAACCCTAACCAGCAGCAAAGCGCTTCCTCGAAGGCAAAGTAAGCACCGTAGATAGATATAGTGTAAGCAAGCAAGGGGGCGAAGCGGTAAGCAAAGATCAATTGAGAATATAAGGATAGGTTGTAAGCTACGAATCACGAGTTATGGGTTCAACTATTTCTTCTACGTACAGGATTCTATCCCTTCAAACCTGCCAGTGCTCAAGTCAAGTAGAAATAGGGTGGTTAGGGAGGGTCGATCCATCAACGGATCCAACAACAGATCAATCCTCAAGTAATCCACGGAGAAATAAAATAGTATATGACTAAGATCTGTCTTTTGATGCGGGAAAATGAGGCAAAGAAGTCAGTGCAGGCTCTTATGATTAGTAAGAGGAAGGTAAGTTTACGCTCTTACGACCGGAAGCGAAAGATGACTTGACCTTTAGACTTTATCAGAGGAATTATTATCGCTTAGCGCTTGCGCTGAGGAAGGAAAACTAAAGCTCCGAGGAAGACAGAGTAATTCGATCTTTTGGGAATGGGGGATTCAGGTAAGAGTTCATTCCGGCATAACTTGGCGCAAGGAATTTGCTCGTTCCGAGCGAGGTTCGACGTTAGTTGAAGTTGACATTGAGTCGCGCACTTCCTGGAGTGGGGAGTGAATTCATGCGTACCTCAACGCAAGGATTGAATTAGCTCATCTCGAGTTACGTGAGTGAACTTTCGCTTCTTCTTACTTTGGTCGATCAGTCAACCTGCCCTCCCCTTTATCAGTCTTAAGCGAACTCTTTCCCGACTGGCATCTTAGAATAAAGGAATATAAACTCTTCCAGATCCGGAATTTGCAACATCAAGAATAGAAGTAGAAGCATGCTATGCTAGCATAGAATAGAAGTCCCGAGTGAAAACGACTTTCCTTAGGATGAGCTTTTAGGGCACAGTAGAAAGAGCTTATTCGTCGATAACAAGCCTTTCTTCATATCATAAAGGAATAGAACCGGAAAGCTTTGATGCGAGAAAAGTAAGTCCATCCGCACTATAAAGACAGACGGATTCTCTCTCTTCTGCGTATCGCTTTATATAAGCTCCAGTGAACCCAATGCAAGACAGAGGGATCCTATAATAAGACTGACTCCTTCTATTCTCTTTCCCAAAGTGGAATGCTTCTTTTATGCAATTAGCTTCCTGCCAAAACAACTAGTTCGATCCAACCCAGCGGACTTAGAGCCAGAAATGCGTACTTTCTGAATAAGCGTATCATGTTTAAAGAGTTCCAACCTATTCTAAGATTCTAAGAGCAGATTCGCCGTAAACAGATGACTCATTGTCTCTGTAAACCACTGATTCAAGGCCTAGTTGAATTACGGCTATTCTCACTATTCTTTCCATGTCTTTTTTCCTCTCCAGTGAACCGACTAAAAACGGAATAAAATCCAATCCAGAAAGTAATATCCACAAAGCTGACTGCCGGAAAGCTCTGACTCCCTACTTTCCTGAAACCAAAGCTTTATTCAAGCCAAGCTGACTAAAGCTAAGAGAACCACTTTCCCTCACAGCCTGAATGCATGCTTCCCGCTCCGAACCTGGATGACTTCATTTCCTGTGCCCTATTCACTCTCTTCCTTCTCATTCATTGATCTAAGACAACTCTTGCTTGAAAGGACAGTTGAATTAAGATTAATAAGGTGTTCTATGAGTCCTCAGAAAACAGAACTCCTAGTAGGCCACGAACTCCCTTTCAAGCTTTAACCGACCCGAATCAAATCCAGATGCCTCACCAGATAGTTCTCCTTTCATCTGTCCGATCATTCGACTAAGGCAGCCGATTCTATGCCACTAAAGCTTCATGCCATTGAAGACTGGTCCCGAAAGCGATTAGTAAGCGAACTAGGATCTGCAAGATTCGACTTTGATCCGCCTATGAACCTTGGTTCACGCTCTACGTATCTTATTCTTTCAAGCCCTCTTTCTTCTGTCCGAATTGCTTGCTTCCTTCCCTTCCTTTGCCAAAGAAAGGAATGAACCAAGTGCCATAGCCCCTTCTTTCCTACCTGAATCAAGGAAGCCAAACCCTCGTGCCAAAGAATGCGGAATGGAATGCCTTCTTCCTCTCCCTCAAAACTCTTCATGCGTACTTGACTAAAAAGCTTTCGGCTAGGCTTTCAGCCTTCTCTTCTCTGATAGTTCATTCCATCTATGCTAAGTTTACTAGTTCCTGTATTCAACGTAAAGTAAACTCTTTCATCTCTTATTGCTCCAGCTCCTAAGGAATGAGATTAGCTTGATTACGCACCAGATTTACTTTTAGTTACTGAAAGCGCTGATGAACGATCTTCCTTATTTTAGGATGCAACTCGGATTCCTCCTTCACGGCTTGAAGCCGGATAGCTTGAAGCTTAAGGGCTCTCGGAATTCCCTTTCAAGCTTTCTCGAGTCACCCTAACGTAACGGCTAAGAGAACTTGGCTAACTTCGATCAATTCCACGACTTTCCATCCTTCTTGTGTTGTGAGAGTTTCAGATTAAGGGGATGCGAGTCATCAGTTCTTTCCTCCTAGTCTAGGCTTTAGGCCTGATAGTTCATTCTCGAGGATCACTGAACTTGGCTTACTTCTTACTGAATGCCGTACTTAGAGTTATCCCACTCGGGGTGAGCTCTTAGCGATTAGTCAGTCCGGGTCCAGCTAGTCTTGCACTTTCAGACCGGTCCTTCAAACAAAGGCTTAGTAAGCACAGATTCCCTATAAATAAAAATTTCCTATAAAGAAAGATTTCCTCTCTTCCCCAGAATTAGAATGCTTTCCTTAGCTAATACTGATTGATTCACCGCATCTTCTCGTTCATTACATTAGGAGATCTAACCAAGCACTCGAAATGCGACATTGACTAAAGAAGGTAGACAAAAAGGCAAACTAGAGAAAAAGCCAAGCTGACTGAATTAAATATGTAAGCGGATTGGTGTGGAACTAGATCCTCTGTTAGAGTTACAGTTGTTGTGTAGCCGGGTTCACCCCCAATGATACGAAGGGCTAGCTTTGCTACCCGAAAAGGCTACTTGCTTGCGGGACCCTTTCGTTTTCGAGTTTGCCCATACTTTTTGTTTGAACAGATATTATGTTAGTGTTCCGTCTTAGGTCGAAAAGAAAAAAGAATTGCGTAAATAACTCGTCAGAGTCACGATCTACTAAAAGGCAAGTAGCTTGATTGGTTCGAATCCAATTCGTGAGATGGTTTCTTTTCTTCTTTTTTTCCGGTATGCCGCTCCGCGAACAAGGAGCTAATGAACATAAATCCAACCTAGTATCATGAATATCCTTCGCCCGTTATCTCCTCATCTTCCTATTTATAAGCCACAGCTCACTTCGACGTTTCCAATTTCCCATAGAATCTCCGGGGCTTTCCTAGTCACTATAGTTTTGTTTTTTTATCTTCTTTGTCTGAAAATAGGTTTGATTTGCTTCACCTATGAGAATTTCTACCAATTCCTCTTTTATTCATCAAAGCTCATCCCCATCTCCGTCGAGATTACTGCTTTAGCCCTGTCCTATCATCTGTATAATGGGGTTCGTCATTTATTGACGGATTTTTCGGGATTTATCTTTCTTAGAATTGGAAAAAGATTGAAATGACTGTTCAAAATTTCACCTATACCTTTGAGATTCAAATAATTTATATTTTCTTATGAAATGTTTAGTTTATTATTATAAGCGTTGATAGCTCTCTTCTTTAAGGCTTATTCCGTAGAAGCTAACATCAGGCTATTGGCGTTTTATCCGCATCTTCCCGACCAAGACCCGGAAGGGGTTCGCTTTGTTTGGGATGAACTCGCAAAGACTCGACCCGAGGACTTCCCTCGTAGAGTTGCGTCTTTTATAAGACTCGAGTTTCTCAGTGGAACTAAAAAAAAGAGTTTGAGCTCTTTTGGCTTACTTTTAGCCACGCGGGGCGGCTATCCACATGTGTCCCAAGGTGACGTCCATTTTTTGGTAATGGGTATACTCGAGAGATAAGTTTGGAATTCGACCTCTCCTTATACGCGGGTCATGGACTCCTTTTTTGTTTAGGATCCCCTTTCTACATTCAATCATTTATTGAGCCTGGTGTGGAATCACCATCATTACACATTCATTGTTGGTCTGGCTGCTGGTCTAGCGATCCCTCCTAGCCGCCGCCGAGAGTGCTGCCTGCCTGTCGAAGACCTTAACGTAAGTAACTCAGTGCTCCATACGGGGGAAATGAAAGCAGAATTCGTTCGGATCCTCCCACATGTTCAATCTTTTTTTAGCGGTTTCCCCAGAGATCTTTATCATTAATGCAACCTTCATTTTGCTCATTCATGGAGTTGTATTTAGTACCTCTAAGAAATACGATTATCCACCGTTAGTCAGTAATGTGGGTTGGCTTGGATTACTTAGTGTTGCGCGCCTAGGAGGGCAGCGCGCTTTGGGATGCGGAGGAGCTATTATCGCCCAGCCCCCTAACCTAATGCGGCA